TTAGTGTGGTGTTTTTAGATAATAATTAATTAGATTAATTTTGTTGTGTAAATATAAGTATACTTTCTGAAGGATATGTTTTGAGGTGTGTGGGAAGTAATCAGGGGTAATACTATTTATTAAATTATGTGAGGTTGTAGGGTCCATGTGTCTTTTAGGTAATAAATTAGTGAATATATTGGTAGGGGGGTGTCTCTTTGTGATACGCGCCTCAGAAAGTTTAGCCAGGTGTGTCTGGCTTGGGTTAAATTTTTGGTGATGGTGGGTAATTTTGGGCGTGGTGCTGGTAAAATTGCTTTTTATGTCCTGTAACCATTGACTGAATAACACCTTAGTGGGCGGGATGGGGGCCAAGACATTCAATCAGAGGTGCGATGATAGCATAGAGTCTGGCAAATCACATTCAGGCGCCACAGGACTAGCCGTTGGAGCCTTTTCTCCCAGCCTACGGCAATGCTGAGGAGTACATACCTCCCCCCATGGAGGCCCTTTGCGTGCATTCCTGACCAGGTTAAAAGGGTGATAGCGCCACACCATCGTGATGTCTTATTTAAGGGGAATGTATGTCCGATCTTGAAGGTATGGCCCTGAGGTAGGAACCAAATGCCAGGCATAGTTTCAGTATAACCAAGCCCTGTCTATATGGGCCCGAAGCGAGGAGAGCAGTAAAATGTGGATGGGTTGCTGGTTTCACGGAGGATGGTAGATTAAGAGACTAAACAGTATATGGGGGATATCCGTGTTGAAAAGGACTGACGGGACGTAGTGTATTATAGCGGGCTTTATGGTGTTTAAGAGACTGCTAGCTGTGAAGGATTAGTGAATGTGCTATGTACGATCAATGATTTAATGTACTATGTACTGTTATGGATTTATGTGCTGTGTGATATTCGTATCCTGAGCTTGATTCTATAGTACGGTCTTGGATTGTATGTTTTATGGCCCTTTATAGGTTTGGGTACCTGCCTGTAAGCATGTTGAGGACGTTTTAATGCATTTTTGTGAGTGATGTGCTATGTATGATTAAGCATTCTCAGTACTATGTATTATTCATGGGGACAAGCAATAATGCACTAATTACATACGGGTGGGAATGTTTAATTTACCTGTGAAGTCCTATATGGTAAGGCTTTCAATAGTATGTGTTGGTTTGGTGTTCAGGGAGTAGTTTAAGATTAGAATTTCAGCTTTGGGTGTTGAAGGTAGAATGGATAATTCTTTCCCTGAGATGTCTTGGGGAGAGAACTCTCCATTTCTGGTTTACAAGACCAGGGTATTGTATTATACTACAAAGACGTTTATCATTTAAGTAGTTTGTTTTCAATTAGGGCAGAGAGGGGGATAAGCGAGATGATAATGAGGAAGTATATAATGGATGCGGTTTGACCGATAGTGATGAAGGGGTATTCAACTGGTTGGCCTCCGATTCATGTGAGTGTAAATAGGTCGGCTACTAGAGTTCAAAATAGGAATTGGGTGAGAGGTCGGAATGCTATGCTTTGTTGCTTTGATAGGTGGAGGGTGGGGATAATTATGAGGATTAGAATGGAGAGTATTAGGGCTAGGACGCCTCCTAGTTTGTTAGGGATGGATCGTAGAATTGCGTATGCAAATAGGAAATATCATTCTGGTTTAATGTGGGGTGGGGTGTTGAGGGGATTAGCTAGTGTATAATTATCTGGGTCGGTTAGAAGGTCAGGTGAAAATAGGGTTAGGCTTATTAGACATAGGAGGAGAATAATTAGGCCTAGGATGTCCTTGGTTGTATAGTAGGGGTGAAATGTGATTTTATCGAGGTCTGATGTTATTCCTGATGGGTTACTTGATCCTGTTTCATGCAGAAACAAGAGGTGAATGGTTGCTAGGGCAGCGATAATAAAGGGTAGAATAAAGTGAAAGGTGAAAAATCGTGTGAGGGTGGCTTTATCTACTGAGAAACCACCTCAGATTCATTGTACGAGATCAGATCCGATGTATGGGATGGCTGATAGAAGGTTTGTAATTACTGTGGCCCCTCAGAATGATATTTGGCCTCATGGGAGGACATAGCCTATGAATGCTGTGGCTATAGTTGTGAGTAGGAGGATAATACCGACGTTTCAGGTCTTCAGAAAAAGGAATGATCCGTAATATAAGCCTCGGCCAATGTGGAGAAAGAGGCAGATAAAGAATATGGAGGCGCCATTGGCGTGTAGGTAGCGGATTATTCAGCCGTAATTGACGTCTCGGGTGATGTGGGTGACTGAGGAGAAGGCAGTTGAAGTGTCTGGTGTATAATGTATGGCTAAGAATAGACCTGTGGTGATTTGAATAATTAGGCAAATACCTAGGAGTGAGCCAAAATTTCATCAGGCGGAGATGTTGGATGGTGTAGGAAGATCAATGAATGAGTTGTTGATGATTTTTGCTAGTGGGTGTGTTTTGCGGGGGGTAGTCATTAAGATTCTTATAGTTGAAATACAACAATGGTTTTTCATATCATTAGTCATGGTTATAGTCCATGTGGGAATAATGATGTATGCTTTATTTTCATTAAGTATTGTTTTAGTGATGGGGTTTGTGGGGTTTTCTTCTAAGCCTTCACCTATCTATGGGGGATTAGTGTTGATTTTTAGTGGTGCTGTGGGTTGTGCGATTACATTATATTTTGGTGGGTCTTATATAGGGCTTATAGTTTTTTTAGTTTATTTAGGTGGTATGATGGTTGTTTTTGGTTATACTGCGGCGATGGCAATTGATGAGCATCCTGAGACATGGGTGTCGAGCATTGATATTTTAGGAATTTTTATGCTGGGTTTAGTAATGGAGATAACTATGGTAGCTTTATTGGGTGGTGATCCTAATAAAACGGTGGAAGTTACTGTTAATTATAAGACTGTATCTAGTTGGATAATTTATGAAGGTGATGGGCCAGGATTAATTCGTGAGGATCCTACGGGTGCTGCTGCTTTATATAATTATGGTGTTTGAGTTGTTTTAGTTACTTGTTGGGCATTGTTTATGGGTATACATATTGCGATCGAGCTTACTCGTGGTGGGGGTTAGGTGATTAGTAGAAGTGTTAGGGCGGGTGGAATGAAGAATGATAAGAAGTAGAGCTTGATTAGGCCTTTTTGGGTTGATGTTGTTGTAGAAATTGAAATTTGAGTTTGTGTTGTTATTTTTGGTATAGATTTTTCTAATCAGAATAGGTCTATTAAGGCTGAGGTAAAGTTTTGACTTGCGGTTAAGCTTGAGTGGGGATTTGATCGGTGGGTGGTAATTGAGTAGAAGCCTAATATGTTGGAGAAGTAAAAGGGTTTTACTGGAGTGCTTAATTTTATATTATTAGTTATTAGGCTGAGTTCTATTGCTATGAGAAGTCCTAGAATGGTTACGCCTAGGGCTGCTAATTTAAGGTGGTCTGGTATAGTGACTTGGGGGTATGAAGTAGGGGGGATGCAGTTGGAGATGAGAAATCCGGCAAAGATGCTGCCCATTGCTAAGCGGTTAATGGGGTTTATTAGTGAGGGGTTATTTTCATTAATTAGGATAAGGGATGTGAATCGGGGGTGTCCTGTTAGAGTATAAAAAATAATGCGAATGCTGTATATGGCTGTGAGGGAGGTTGCTAATAGGGTAATTGTAAGGGCTCAGGCGTTGGTATACGACATGTTGGCGGTTTCGATGATTAGGTCTTTTGAGTAGAAGCCCGTGAGGAAAGGTATGCCCATGAGTGCGAGGCTGCCAATGATTAGGGAAGAAGCAGTGAATGGTAGTATTTTAAATAGGCCTCCTATTTTTCGGATATCTTGTTCGTTGTTGAGGCTGTGGATAATAGATCCTGCAGATAAAAATAATATGGCCTTGAAGAAAGCGTGGGTACAAATGTGAAGGAAGGCTAAATGTGGTTGGTTAATGCCTACTGTTACTATTATAAGACCAAGTTGGCTTGAAGTTGAGAAGGCTACGATTTTTTTCATATCATTTTGTGTGAGGGCGCAGATTGCTGTGAATAGGGTAGTAATAGCTCCTAGTGATAGTGTGAGTGTTTGAATGAATGAATTATTTTCAATTAAGGGGTGAAAGCGAATAATTAAGAAGATTCCGGCGACAACCATTGTGCTGGAGTGGAGTAATGCTGAGACTGGTGTGGGTCCTTCTATAGCTGAGGGTAGTCATGGGTGGAGGCCAAATTGGGCTGATTTTCCTGTTGCTGCTAGGAGAAGGCTTATTAGGGGGAAGGGATCTGGGTTGGGGTTGAGGATAAATATTTGTTGAAAGTCCCATGAGTTTGAGGATATGAAAAATCATGCTATTGCTAAGATAAAGCCGATATCTCCGATACGATTATATAGGATTGCTTGAAGGGCTGCTGTGTTGGCGTCTGATCGGCCATATCATCAGCTAATTAATAGGAAGGATATAATGCCCATTCCTTCTCATCCGATGAAGAGTTGAAATAGATTGTTAGCGGTGATTAGAATTAGTATAGTAATGAGGAAGATGAGTAGATATTTGAGGAATTGGTTAATGTTGGGGTCTGAGTTCATATATCATGTTGAGAATTCTACGATTGATCAGGTGACGAATAGTGCTACGGGGGCAAATACAATGGAGAAGAAATCTAGTTTAAAACTTAGGGATAACTTGATAGTATGAATTGTAATTCAGTGTCAGTTTGAGATTATAGATTCTTGGCCTGTAAAGATAAATATCGTTATAGTTAAAATGCTAATGGTGAGGGCGTAGATGATAGCTAATTTTACATAATGTGGATACAAGATGTTTTTGTTGGATTTGATTAGGGTAATTATAACGGGTATTAATAGGGGGGCTAGCATTAATAATATTATGGAGGAGTGCATTTACTTTTATTTGGAGTTGCACCAATGTTTTTGGTTCCTAAGACCAATGGATAACTACTATCCTTTAAAAGTTGAGAAAGCCAAGTTGTTAAGCTTGGGGGCATGAGTTAGCAGCTCTTGCGTGCTTTCTCGGTAGGTAAGAAGTTGTAGGCTTCTATTGTTAGATTCACAATCTAATGTTTTTGTTAAACTATAACTACAAGGCGTTAGTCCTATAATCACTTTAGGGTTAAGGGTGAGGAGAAGTATTGGTGCTGTATGCATTAGTATTAGTGTGTTTTCTCGTGTGAAGAGGGGTTTAATATTACTAGTGCTGTACGTTAGTGGTCCTCGTTGTGTTGAGGTAAATATATGAAGTGAGTATAAGGTTGTAATTAATATGTTAAACCCTGTAAATATAATAGTAAAGTTAGATCAGGAGAAGGAGGCTAAGATTGTGAATAGTTCCCCTATTAGGTTAATGGTTGGGGGTAGGGCAAGATTGGCGAGGTTTGCCAGGAGTCATCAAAAGGCTAGTAGTGGAAACAGTGCTTGAAGGCCCCGGGTAAATATTATAGTTCGGCTGTGAATTCGCTCGTAGTTTGAGTTTGCCAGACAGAATAATAAGGATGAGGTAAGTCCATGGGCAATTATTAGGATTATTGCGCCGGTAAAGCTTCAAGGGGTTTGAATGAGGATGGCTAGGATAACAAGTGCTATGTGGCTTACAGAGGAGTAAGCAATAAGTGATTTTAGGTCAGTTTGTCGTAAGCAGATGGAGCTTGTTATAACTATGCCTCATAGGGATAAAATGAGAAAAGGGTAGCCTATTTTTTCTGTTAGGGGGTTGAGGATAGGGGTAATTCGTATTATACCGTAGCCACCGAGTTTTAGTAGGACTGCTGCAAGTACTATTGAGCCAGCGATTGGAGCTTCAACGTGAGCTTTAGGTAGTCACAAGTGAAGTCCATATAAGGGTATTTTGACTATAAAGGCTATTATACAGCCTAGTCATGTGATGTTGTTGGTTCAGGATGACAGTATTTCTTTGGTATTAGTTATTATCAGGATATTTAGTGATCCTAGGTTGCTTAGGTAGTAGAGGAGTGTGATGAGTAGTGGGAGAGATCCTGCTAGAGTATAGAATAAGAAGTATGAGCCGGCGTTGAGGCGTTCTGGTTGATATCCTCAGCGAGTGATGATAATTAGGGTGGGGATTAGGGTGGTTTCGAATAAGATGTAGAACAAAATTAGTTCTGAGGCTGTAAATGTTATGATTAAAGAGATTTGTAAGAGGATGAGTATTGAGATATATAGTTTTTTTCGTGGAAGAGGGTTGTTGTGGAGGTGTTGTTGGGTTGCTAGGATTATTAGGGGTAGCAGTCAGGCTGTTAGGATTAGGAGGGGTGATGTTAGTGGGTCTGAGAGAAAATTTAATGACAGGTTGCATAGGTTGTTTGGTAAATATAAGAGTAAAGGGGTTAGGGCGCTGATTAGTAAGCTGCATGTTATTGTATTGATTCAGATTATACGGTTTTTTGAAAGTCATATTGTTGGAAGAAGCATAATTGTGGGTATAATAATTTTTAGCATTGAAGTAGGTTTAGGTTTTGTACATAATCTAGGCCGTATAGATTAGAAATTAAAACTAGTAGGGCCAATCCTACTGCTGCCTCACATGCGGCGAATACTAGAAGGGTGATGGGTATTATGTATATTAGTATGAGATGTATATTTAGGGTTGTGAGTGTGATTATAATGAATAGTGATAGTATTATACCTTCCAAGCATAGTAGGGATGATATTAGATGTGATCGGTAGATTAATAGTCCTAGTAGAGATATAAAATATGCTAATGAGGTGTTGATATAGATGAAAGGCATTTGGTAAATATGACTTGTCATAATCTAATGAGTCGAAATCATTTGTTTTAATTAAACTATGTACCAATTCAATTCAGTCTAACCCCTTTTGAGTTCATTCATAGGCTAGTCCTAGTGCTAGAATAATGATTAAAGTAAGGATTGTATTAATTGTTAGTGCTAGGTTATTTGTTTGGGTTGCTCATGGCAGGGGTAATAGTAGGGCAATTTCTAGGTCAAAGAGGAGAAATGTGATGGCTACTAAAAAAAATTTTATAGAGAAGGGCAGGTGGGCTGAGGTTGTAGGGTCAAATCCGCATTCATAGGGGTTAAGTTTTTCTGTGTAAGTGTTTAGTTGTGGTAATCAAAATGTAATTGTAATTAGTAATAAGGCTAGGAGAATATTAGTTGCTAGGGTTAGTGTTAAGTTAATTACTCTCTCTCGAGTTTGTCAAGGCTTATTAATTGGAAGTTAATAGTACTGTTTATACTAAGAGAGTAGGATCTAGGACCCTCATCAATAGATAGAGATGTAGAGGAATAATCATACTACATCTACGAAGTGTCAGTATCATGCAGCGGCTTCGAAACCAAAGTGATGGTTAGTTGTAAAATGAAATAGTTGTTGGCGAACGTAACAGGTTGTGAGGAATGTGGTTCCAATAATGACATGGAGACCGTGAAAGCCTGTGGCTACAAAGAATGTTGATCCATAGATTCCGTCGGAAATGGTGAAGGAGGCTTCAGAGTATTCTGATAATTGTAAGCATGTAAAATAAATTCCTAGTGCAATGGTTAGGGCTAGTGCTTGAATTGATTCCTTTCGGTTGGCTTCTATTAGGCTGTGGTGTGCTCAGGTAATTGTAACTCCTGATGCTAATAAAATGGCTGTATTTAGAAGCGGCACTTCTATTGGGTTAAGGGGAAAAATACCTGTTGGGGGTCAATGTCCTCCTGTTTGTGGGGTTGGGGCTAAGCTGGAGTGATAAAATGCTCAGAAGAAGCCAGCAAAAAAGAAGATTTCTGAAATAATAAATAGGACTATCCCGTACCGGAGGCCTTTTTGGACAGGTAGGGTATGATGGCCTTGGTATGTTCCCTCTCGTACTACATCTCGTCATCATTGAAATATTGTTAATGTGCTGGCTAGTAGTCCTGTGGCAAGGAGAGGGACGTAATAGAAGTGAAATCATATGGCTAGGCCAGAAGTTAGTAGGAAAGCTGATAGGGCTCCTGTTAATGGTCAGGGGCTTGGATTAACTATATGGTAAGCATGTGTTTGGTGAGTCATTATGAGTTATCGTGTAGGTAAAGGCTTACTAAGAGTGTAAAAACGTAGGCTTGGATTAGGGCTACACCTAGTTCTAGTATAATAAGTAAAATAATGACAACAATTATAATTATGGAAGAGGAGATGTAGGATGATAGAAGAGTTAGTGCGGTACCCCCGAGTAAATGTATTAACAGATGGCCCGCTGTAATATTGGCTGTTAGTCGTACGGCTAGTGCAATTGGTTGGATGAAGAGGCTGATTGTTTCGATGACAACTAGTATAGGGATGAGTGGTATAGGTGTTCCTTGGGGCAAAAAGTGGGCAAGAGATGCTTTTGTTTTGAATCGAAGTCCTATAAGTACGGTGGCTGCTCATAGAGGGATTGCTATAGCTAAGTTTATTGATAGTTGGGTGGTTGGTGTGAATGCGTAGGGTGTTATTCCGAGGAGATTATTTAGGGCGATGAAAGTAATTAGGGCTATAAGTATAAGGGATCAAGTTCGCCCTTTAATGCTATGGGTTGTTATTATTTGTTTTAGTGTAAGTTGGATTAATCATTGTTGAAGGGAGGAGAGCCGATTGCTGATTAATTTGTTAGGGGATAAAATTAACATGGTAGGAAATAGAATAATTAGCGTAACTAGGGGGATTCCTAGTATTATTGGTACATTGAAGGAGGCAAATAAATTTTGGTTCATTTTAGTTCTCAGGTTGTTTTGTGTTTATGTGGTATCGTTAAATTTGATGATGGGGTGGTGTGGAAAGTAAAGTTAAGTATTTTTAATTGAGTAATGTAGAATAGGGCTAAAATTATTGATATAATTACTATTGGTCACGGTGATATGTCCAGTTGAGGCATTCACTGTAGAGAGGGGTGCTCTCAATCTTTAACTTAAAAGGTTAACGCTAGGTAGCTTTACAGTGATACGATGTACAGGTATGAGGCTCATACTTCGAAGTCTTGGAAATAAATAAATTCTAGGACAATGGGTATAAAGCTGTGATTTGACCCGCAAATTTCTGAGCATTGTCCGTAAAATAAGCCTGGTCGTATAGAGGCCAGTATAGCTTGATTTAAGCGTCCAGGGATTGCATCTGCTTTAACGCCTAGCGATGGAACGGCTCATGAGTGTAAGACGTCTTGTGATGAAATTAGTATACGGATGTCTGCTTCTATGGGTAGAGTTGTTCGGTTGTCTACCTCAAGGAGTCGAAATTCCCCAGGCTCGAGAAAGTATGTAGGTGTGATGTAGGAGTCGAAGGCTAGGTCTTCATAGTCTGAGTACTCATAACTTCAGTATCATTGGTGGCCAATGGCTTTAAGAGTTAAGTAGGGTTTATTAAATTCGTCTGTTATATATAAAATACGTAGGGATGGGAGAGCAATTATAATAAGGATAATTGCAGGTAGAATAGTTCAAATTATTTCAATTTCTTGGGCATTTATTGTGCTGGTATGGGTTAGCTTAGTTGTGAGCATTAGGGAAATAACATATAGTACTAGTGAGCTAATTAGAAAAATAATTATAAGAGCATGATCGTGAAAGGCGATGAGTTCTTCTATAATAGGGGATGTGGCGTTTTGTAGGCCTAGTTGGGCTGGGTGTGCCATTAAGATATATAGGGTTTGGTCTATAATTTAACTTTGACAAAGTTATGTAATTATTTTACTAATATCTCATTGAAAAAGTCATAGGGTCTATGGGATTGGCTTGAAACCAATTTTTGGGGGTTCAAATCCTTCCTTTTTCGCTTAAAGATTTTACATAGGTAGATTCTTCAAATGTGTGATAAGGAGGAGGGCAGCCGTAGAGTCACTCTAGGTTGGTAGTTAGTTGTTCAACGGTTAAAACTTTTCGTTTTGAGGAGAAGGCTTCTCAAATTATGAAAATTATTAGGATAACTGCTGTTAATGAAATAAATGAGCCTACAGATGATACGATATTTCATGTAGTATATGCATCAGGATAATCTGAATATCGTCGGGGTATTCCAGACAAGCCGAGAAAGTGTTGTGGGAAAAAGGTTAGATTTACGCCTACAAATATAATGGTAAAGTGAATTTTAGCATAGGTCTGGTCGAGCGTGTAACCGGAGAATAATGGGAATCAGTGAATGAAGCCTCCTATGATGGCAAATACTGCTCCTATAGATAAAACATAATGAAAGTGGGCTACTACATAGTATGTATCATGCAGGACGATGTCTAATGATGAGTTGGCTAATACAATTCCCGTTAGTCCACCTACGGTAAAAAGGAAAATAAAGCCCAGAGCTCATAGTATTGCGGGAGATCATTTGATATTACCGCCGTGCAGTGTGGCTAATCAACTAAATACTTTTACTCCTGTAGGAATGGCGATGATTATAGTGGCTGATGTGAAGTATGCACGTGTATCTACGTCTATACCCACAGTAAATATGTGGTGAGCTCATACAATAAATCCTAGGAAACCAATAGATATTATGGCTCATACTATTCCTATATACCCAAATGGTTCTTTTTTGTTAGAGTAATATGTTACAATATGTGAGATTATTCCGAAGCCTGGAAGAATAAGGATATATACTTCAGGGTGTCCAAAAAATCAGAATAGGTGTTGATATAGGATAGGGTCCCCGCCACCAGCAGGATCGAAGAATGTGGTATTAAGATTGCGGTCTGTTAGAAGTATGGTGATTCCGGCAGCCAGAACTGGAAGAGACAGAAGTAGTAAGACTGCTGTAATAAGGACGGATCAGACAAATAAAGGTGTTTGATATTGGGTTATGGCTGGGGGTTTTATGTTAATAATTGTTGTGATAAAGTTGATAGCTCCTAGAATGGAGGAAATACCAGCCAGGTGAAGTGAAAAAATAGTGAGGTCTACAGAGGCTCCTGGATGTGATATATTTCCTGCTAGAGGTGGGTAAACTGTTCAACCAGTACCGGCTCCGGCTTCTAGGGTTGAGGATGCGAGTAGTAGAAGAAGGGATGGGGGTAGAAGTCAGAAGCTTATGTTATTTATTCGGGGAAATGCTATATCGGGGGCACCAATTATTAGGGGCACAAGTCAGTTCCCAAAGCCCCCAATTATGATTGGCATTACTATGAAGAAAATTATAATGAATGCGTGAGAGGTAACGATAACGTTATAAATATGGTCGTCTTCTATTAAACTTCCAGGCTGACCGAGCTCTGCTCGAATTAGGAGGCTTAGGGCTGTTCCTACTGCCCCTGCTCATGCGCCAAATAGTAAATATAGTGTTCCGATATCTTTATGGTTGGTTGAAAATAATCAGCGGTTTATGAACATAAGTAAAATAGGGTAAAATGGCTGAGTAAGCATTAGACTGTAAATCTAAAGACAGAGGGAAGTCCTCTTTTTGCCAGCTCTGAGGTGATTTATCATATTGAATTGCAAATTCAAAGAAGCAGCTTCAATTCTGCCGGGGCTTCTCCCGCCTTTTTTTCCCTAACGGCGGGAGAAGTAGATTGAAGCCAGTTGATTAGGTTATTTAGCTGTTAACTAAATTTTTGTGGGTTAGAGTCCCATCAGTCTAGGAAGGGCTTAGCTTAATAAAAGTAATTGATTTGCGTTCAGTTGATGCAAAGTGGAGTTTTGCAGTCCTTAGAGTAGTGCAGAAATTAAGTAAAATTACTTGCTTAGAGCTTTGAAGGCTCTTGGTCTTGTTAACCTAAATTTCTAGATTATTAATATTAGCGGGGTTGTGGGTAATAGGAGGGTGGAAGAAATTATGAGTGGGGGGAGAAGTGGTGAGAGTTTTATGTGTTTTAGTTGTCAGTTAATTTTTGTGTTGTTGGATGTGGGAAATATTGTTATTGAGATAGAGTATGTCAGGCGTATGTAGAAGTATAAATTTATTAGTGTAAGTATAGCTATAGTGAGGGGGATAATAAGGTTATCACTTTTTGTGAGTTCTTGTATGATTGCTCATTTAGGGGAAAAGCCTGTTAGTGGGGGTAGGCCTCCTAGGGACATTATTATTAATGGAATTATAGGTATTACTCATGTAAGTTTATTTCAGGTGTGTGATAGTGATAGGGTTGTTATATTAGAGTTTAGGTAGAAAGTTATAAATGTGGAGATTGTTAGGAGAATATAGATGAATAGAGTTAGGGTTGTAATGCTTGGGTCGTAATATAGTACTGCTACTATTCACCCCATATGGGTAATTGAGGAGTAAGCTAGGATTTTACGTAATTGTGTTTGGTTAAGTCCGCCTCAGCTACCAATTATAATAGATAAGATTGAGATTATTAGTAGGGCATTGATGTCAGTTGATGGGAAGATTTGGAGTATAATAGATAAGGGGGCCAGTTTTTGTCATGTGAGGATAAGTATGGCAGGGATTAGGGGGATGCCTTGGGTTACTTCTGGCAATCAAAAATGAAGAGGGGCTATTCCTAATTTTATTGTTAGGGCAATTAATATTATTGTAGCTAGGGTTTGGTTTAGGGATGGATAAATTGTTCATTGTCCGGAAAATAAATTATTTAGGTAGATAGCTATTAGTAGGACTATGGATGCGGTTGCTTGTGTTAGAAAATATTTAGTGGCTGCTTCTGTGGAACGGGGGTTTGTATTTTTGGCTAGCAGGGGTACGATGGCTAGTATATTTAATTCTAGACCTATTCAGATTAGGAATCAGTGTGAGCTTATTATTGTAATTACGGTTCCTGCTAGGACAGTGAGGAAAATAATGAGGTGGGCTAGAGGGTTAATGTTAGTACGGGAGGGGTTTAACCAACATTTTCGGGGTATGGGCCCGATAGCTTATTTAGCTGACCTTACTAGTTAGAATGTGGTGTAGTAGGTAGCACGGAGAGTTTTGAGTTCTCAGGCATGGGTTCGACCCCTATAGTTCTAGAAATAAGGGGATTTAAACCTCTATAATTTACTCTATCAAAGTAACTCTTTTGTCAGACATATTTCTTATGTTTGGGGTGGGATGCTGGATGTTAGAGTTGGTATTGAGATATATCATATGCATAGTGCTAGTGTGAGGGGTAAAAAGTTTTTTCATAGAAGGTGTATTAATTGGTCATAGCGGAATCGAGGGTATGATGTTCGGACTCATAGAAATAGGATGGTTAATAGGAGGGCTTTGGTTATAAAATTTATTGTATAGAGTTCTGGTAAGTTTATATTGTGGGGTGTAGCTAAGAAGACGGTGGTGGTTAGGGCATTTATTATGATAATGTTTATGTATTCTGCTATAAAGAAGAGGGCAAATGAACCTGCGGCATATTCAATGTTGAATCCTGAAACTAGTTCTGATTCTCCTTCTGTTAAGTCGAAGGGGGCTCGATTGGTTTCTGCTAGTGTGGAAATAAATCATATTATTGCTAAAGGTCATGATGGTAATAAAAGTCAGGAGTATTCTTGTGTTGTAATGAGTGAGTGTAAGTTGAATGAGCCGCTTATTAATAGGGTTGATAATAGAATAATAGCCAGGGTAACTTCGTATGAAATTGTTTGGGCTACTGCTCGTAATGCGCCGATTAGTGCGTAGTTTGAGTTGGATGCTCACCCGGATCATAAGATTGAATAGACGGCTAGGCTTGATGTTGCTAGTATAAATAGGAGGCCTAGGTTGAAGTTAATTAGGGGGTATGGTATGGGAAGGGGACTTCATATAAGGAGGGCGATGGAGAGGGCTAGGGTTGGGGCAATTACATACAGGATTGTAGTAGATGTAGTGGGTAGTAGAGGTTCTTTTGTAAAGAGTTTTATTGCGTCGGCGAATGGTTGAAGTACTCCGTAGGGGCCTACCATATTAGGGCCCTTGCGGAATTGTATATAGCCCAAGACTTTCCGTTCTATGAGTGTTAAAAATGCTATGGCAATTAGGGCAGGGATAACGAGTAGGAGTAAATTAATTATAAACACGTTGTTAAGAAGAGGAGTTGAACCTCTGGATATAAAGTTTTAAGTTTTATGCAATTACCGGGCTCTGCCATCTTAACGAGCCCTGTTCTTGGGGTGGGGTAATAGTTTATGGATTGAGACAATGATCATCCAATTTGTGAGGGCGCTTTGTGAAGTAGGCTCTATTTCTCTTGTCCTTTCGTACTGGGAGAAATGTTTAATAGATAGAAACCGACCTGGATTTCTCCGGTCTGAACTCAGATCACGTAAGACTTTAATCGTTGAACAAACGAACCCTTAATAGCGGCTACACCATTAGGATGTCTTGATCCAACATCGAGGTCGTAAACCCTATTGTCGATATGGACTCTAAAATAGGATTGCGCTGTTATCCCTAGGGTAACTTAGTCCGTTGATCAAGTTATTGGGTCAATGGGTGTAAGTATTTACTTAGACTGGTGAGGTCTTGGTATATGTTTTTCGGGGGTTATATTATACTCCGAGGTCACCCCAACCAAAATTTATAGTTCATGGACGATGGGTTGTTGCCTATTGGTTTTTAGATTGTTAGTTTGTACTATTAAATTTAAGCTCCGTAGGGTCTTCTCGTCTTATTTAATTATATCCGCCTCTTCACGGATAGGTCAATTTCACTGATTAGAAGTAAAAGACAGTTAAACCCTCGTGTGGCCATTCATACAAGTCCTTATTTAGAGAACAAGTGATTATGCTACCTTTGCACGGTCAGGGTACCGCGGCCGTTAAACATGTGTCACTGGGCAGGCAGTGCCTCTAATACTAGTAATGCTAGAGGTGATGTTTTTGGTAAACAGGCGGGGGTAGAGTTTGCCGAATTCCTTTTACTTCTTTTAATCTTTCCTGGATGCATACCTGTGTTGGGTTAACAGTTTAAGTAATGTTATGTTAAGATATAGTATGTGGTGATTGAACTGTTAACTAGCAGTAGTAATTTCGGTCTGGGATAAGTTTATGCGAGGAGAATAATTTCATGTTACTTATATTAACATTGTTGCTTCTATTGAATAATAGATTAGTCCAATGTGTTGTAGGAGTTTGGTGCTATTAGTAGAATTAAGAATAATTAGGTATTGAGCTTGAACGCACTCTTAATTGATGGCTGCTTTTAGGCCAACTGTAGTATTGGAATGTCTTACTCTCTATTAAAGGTTATTTTCTAAAGTCTAAAGAGCTGTCCCTCTTTAGACTAACAATTAAATTTACGAGAAGATTAGGTGGATCTGTAAGTAAATTTAAGGTTGAACTGAAATTCTGTCTTGGACAACCAGCTATCACCAGGCTCGATAGGTTTGTCACCACTACCCAGAGATCTTCCCACTATTTTGCCACATAGACGGGTGTGCTCTTTTAGCTGTCTTTGGGTAGCTCGCTTGGTTTCGGGGGGCATTATTAAAGTTCTCTATATAAAGTTATTTCTGATTAATTCATTATGCAGAAGGTAGAAGGGTTTGTCTTTGCTTTTTTGTGCTTTGTTAAGTTTTTGTCTTTCCCTTGCGGTACTATATCTATTGCGCCTGAGGTGAAATTTCTATCGCCTATACTTTTACAGTAGGTAAATGGTTTAGTTTTAGTATCGTATGTAGTATAGTTGTATGGGGTTGGGGCTAGAGTTGGCTCAAAGTGATCGTTAATGGGTGAGATCTTCCGGGTGTAGGCCGGATGCTTTGATTTAAGCTACACTTTGATTTATCCAAGCGCACTTTCCAGTACGCTTACCATGTTACGACTTATCTCCTCTATATCAATACGTAGCGATTTAGTTGTTAAAGTACTTTTGTGTGATGTTTGAGGAGGGTGACGGGCGGTGTGTGCGTGCTTAATGGCCTTGTTTCAATCAAGCTCTCTATTCTTGATTTACTGCTAAATCCACCTTGGGCCTTTAGATTTCATAAAGGTTGTCGTGTAGTTTTCTGATTTAGAAAATGTAGCCCATTTCTTCCCACCTCATTGGCTGCACCTTGACCTAACGTTTTTATGATGATATTTCTGCTTACTTTGCGATCTTTAGGGAGTTTGCTGAAGATGGCGGTATACAGGCTGGGGGCAAGAGGTGGTAAGGTCTATCGGGGTATATCGATTATAGAACAGGCTCCTCTAGACGGATATAAAGCACCGCCAGGTCCTTTGAGTTTCAAGCTATTGCTTGTAGTGTTCTGGCGAATAAATTTGTTGATTAAGTTATTGAGGTTTAGGGCTAAGCATAGTGGGGTATCTAATCCCAGTTTGTGCCTTAGCTTTAGTGTATTCAGGGTATTAAAGCCACTTTCGTAGAATATTTTACTATAACCAGGGTTTTTTACGACTTAGTTATAGGTTAGCTTTATTAAGGGTATAATCTTAAACACTCTTTACGCCGCATTCTATTAACTTGAGTCAATCGTATGGCCGCGGTGGCTGGCACGAAATTGACCAACTCTAATAGTCAGTATAACTTAGTTAAACTTTCGTTTATTGCTAAAGGTTTATCACTGCTGTATCCCGTGGGGGCGTGGCTAAGCAAAGCGTTTTGAGCTGCGTGTGCGTGCTTGATGCTCGCTCCTCATGTCATTATAATCTAGAGGGCATTTTCACAGGGTCGTGGATGCTTGCATGTGTAATCTTACTGAGAGCTAATAGAAAGGCTAGGACCAAACCTATATGTTTATGGGGTAGGTGTTACCCGTCTAGACATTTTCAGTGTCTTGCTTTAAACTATTAAGCTACATTAAC